ATGTATTGTGGGGTCAACCCTAATCCATTAGTACCCATAGGCGGCATAGGAGAAGAAGCACTACGTCTAGAAATCAACAACACGAAAACTTTGTTATGTTATAAATTATACTCCTTCCTTATCGAGACCGGAACTAAGAAGAATGGTTGGGCCAACAAACATCCATCTCGTTTGTATTTTGGATACCCGTATAACCATCGAAGACTGTTGAAGTGACGAATTCCTGGAATTTAAGGGGCGTGGGGGACAAAGAAATTGTTGAAGTTACCATTTTTTTATCTAGTATCAACCCATTTGATGGTAAAAAAGATCTTTTGCAGGAAGGTTGGCTAGAGATTTCTTGTAAAAACACTAGCCCCGCTCAGTCAATAATGAGAATATTTCAATCTTTTTTGATTCCATGTATTATTCTCATTATGCACATAAGGGAGGAGCCGTATGAGGTGAAAATCTCACGTACGGTTCTGGAACGGAGATTCTTTGAATCGAACAACGACCGTAACGGATGTCGGCTCAATCCGAAGGAAATTATGCGGAAGCTTTACAGAATTATTATGAAGCTATGCGACTAGAAATTGATCCCTATGATCGAAGCTATATACTCTATAACATAGGCCTTATCCACACAAGTAACGGAGAACATACAAAAGCTTTGGAATATTATTTTCGGGCACTAGAACGAAACCCGTTTTTACCACAAGCTTTTAATAATATGGCTGTGATCTGTCATTACGTGCGACTATCTCCACTATAGAAAGAAAAAAGGAAAGAGAAAAGAGCGAATCCGCTAGTAAATACTCGAAAAAATTACTAGAAAAAATAGGCTTTCTACATATGCATCGTCCAAAAAACGATTTTTATCAGCTGTAGCAAAGAAAGGAACTTCATAGAAGTCAAAATATGAAGAAATAGATATGCCTAGATACTTTATTCTATGGATAAAGGATCTAATTGATAGAGAAAGCACCGTAAAGATCAATTAGTGAGGTTTTGGGCCGATACAATAAGAACTGCTTACTTACTTATGTCATGATAGAAGATAAAAATTAGGAATCCATTTATGTAATAAAGTCGATCCCCTAAGGTATTGAGCAGCGGTGTAGCATCAGATCCCAAAGATAGTAAGTCTTTTCTTTATTATGAAGAAAAGACTTTTTCGAAGATTCTATATCAATTTCTCTATGAAACCGAGATAGTTACCTTTGATAAAATTCTAGCAATAGTGGCAATGCCTATGCTTTATTCTTCTGAAGGTGGGAGAAAAGATAAAACTAAAAAAAAACGGATTATTTATTATTATTAATAAAAATTCAAGTTTGAAACTCATGGAATTAACCTCTTTTGCTTTTGGTTAACCTGAGAAAAAAAAAAATGGGACACCACAAGAATTGAACGATGAGCCGTATGAGGTAGGAAACTCTCAAGTACGGTTCTAAGGGAAGGAATTGACCCGCCTATTCCGACCGGGGAGAACAGGCCATTCGACAGGGGGATTCTGAAATTGCGGAGGCTTGGTTCGATCAAGCCGCTGAGTATTGGAAACAAGCTATAGCGCTCACTCCTGGTAATTATATTGAAGCGCAGAATTGGTTGAAGATCACGAGACGTTTCGAATAAGAGCACTCTTTTTTTATTTATTATTTTCGAATTCTATTTTTTTTTATATTGAATTGTTTGTTAGCTTCATCATTCATCAGTCAAATAAAAAGGATCATTTATCTGGTAAAAACAATCCAAGAATTTCATTATATCCTTTCTAAGATCATTTTCTATTTCGTTTGGTATTTCGCGAGTATAAAGGATACGCAGATAAAGTAGAGACTATATATTTCTTTTTCTGCTATTAAAACGAACTTCCGAATAATTAAATATAGATACTGGAATATTTCCTTAGTAATGAAATGACCAATACCTGTTCATGTACCTGTTCATGGAATTTAGAATAGAATTATAGAATAATAATTAATATAAATAATTAAATTAATATAAATAATTAAATAATAATTAATATAAATTATATAAATAATTAATATATATAATTAAATAATTAATATATATAATATATAATTAATATATATAATATAAATTAGAATTAATATATATAATATAAATAATTAATATATACGTGTTCTCTGTAATGTAAGACATAAAGTAGCGACGTCTAGAAACTTTGAATTGAGATATTAATAAATACACTAGACTAGGTTGCACAAAAAATGTTTTTTGCATCAATTTAAAGCCCGGAAAAGGTTGTAGAAGATTAAAAAGGTCCGTTGCGCGCCTCATGGCTATGTCATAATAGATCCGAACACTTGCCCCGGATCGACTTCCAGATCATAATTGCTCCAGTGAATAACTAAATAAAATAGATGGGAGATAGAAGAAAGAAAAAGAAACTAATTATAAAAAGAAACTAATTATAAACATCTCCCATAGATTCACTAATTACTTGACTATTGGCGGGTTTCTTTGGATGTGTTGTCCGGAAAGAGGAGGACTC